TATTTTGGTTGCCTCTTTCATTTCATTTTGGTTTTTATCCCCCCCCCCTTTTTTTCTTAGACACATTTGAGCAAGACCCTCTATATAACCATATCATAACATAATTAAAAATAGAAATTTTATTTAGCATTTTTATCATTTATAGTATTCTAGTTCTAACTAATTATTCCATTTATTTCTATTTATTATTTTCTATTTCTAATTATTTAGTCTAAAGTCTAAAAAAAAGTTGAATCATTTAGATTTAGTATTTAGACTTTAATTATTTAGACTTATAATATATAAAATAATTAGAGCATTAGAAATTTAAAAAAATCTCTAAAAGGATCCTCACTTACTAATCTAATTAGTAGATTCTATTTATAGATTTGATTTAGAACTCTAAACTAAATCTAACGAAAGAAATTCAATTTGAAATTATTCAATTTGATTGTTATTTAACATTTAAATAAAATAGAAGTTATCGTTAATAGATAAAATCCTAAGAGTTTTCCTAATTCCCATGTATGCAAAATTGCTTTTATTTAAGCCCGCTTAGCTCAGAGGTTAGAGCATCGCATTTGTAATGCGATGGTCATCGGTTCGATTCCGATAGCCGGCTTTTTCTATTTGTTTTATTTTTTACATGATTGATAAGATTTTTGGAAATCAAAGAAGATTGAAAGAGCTTCTTCATCTTTTTTTTTCCAAAGGTCAAAAATCTCTTTATTATGTCTTAGAAACTTCCAATTCTGAATGGCGGAGTTATATCTTTTCTTTGGAGAATAAATCAAGAACAAAAAAAAGAAAGGGTTTTCTTTTGGTTTTATTTATCTATATAAATTATCTATATTTTCTATTTCTAACTTTCTATTTCTATATCAATATATAGAAGTTATCTAATAAATAGATTTGTATTTTTTGATTGTATATCTATACAATCAAAATCGATATACAATCAAAAAATACAAACAAAAAAATCAATAAAAAAAAATATGTAGATTGATCTAATTCATCTCATTCCTATTTGTTTGTAGTACAATACTTCATTTCATGGGATTTCGCTTCATTTAGTTCAGTTTTAATTTTTTTATTTATGAAATTTCAATCAAATTTATAAAATAAATAAGGAGTCTTTATGTCACGTTATCGAGGACCTCGTTTCAAAAAAATACGCCGTCTGGGAGCTTTACCAGGACTAACTAGTAAAAACCCTAGAGCCGGAAGCGATCTTAGACTTAGAAATCAATGGCGCCCCCGGAAAAACTCTCAATATTCTATTCGTTTAAAAGAAAAACAAAAATTGCGTTTTCATTATGGTCTTACAGAGCGACAATTACTTAAATACGTTCATATTGCCGGAAAAGCAAAAGGGCCAACCGGTCCGGTTTTGCTACAATTACTTGAAATGCGTTTGGATAACATCCTTTTTCGATTGGGCATGGCTTCGACTATTCCTCAAGCCCGCCAATTAGTTAACCATAGACATATTTTAGTTAATGGTCGTATAATAGATATACCAAATTATCGCTGCAAACCCCGAGATATTATTTCAGTGAAGGATGAAAAAAAATCTCGAGCTCTGATTCAAAATTATCTGGATTCATCCAAACATAAGGAATTACCAAAACATTTGACCCTTCACACATTACAATATAAAGGATTAGTCAATCAAATAATAGATAGGAAATGGGTCGGTTTGAAAATAAATGAATTGCTTGTCGTAGAATATTATTCTCGTCAGATTTAACCCTAACTAAAATAAAAAAAAAGGGGGGTTTTACAAATTTGCACCCCTCCCTTTTGCCTAAGTTAAGGTTAAGTAAATAAGGAAAGGAAGGCAAAGGATTGAATTCGGGGATTTCTATCCTATTCATGTATCATATCTTTTATGAAAATTTCCATTCTGTGTCTGCTTTTTACAGTATTTTCTTTTTTGTATCACATAAATTAGGAATAGAGAATCTATATCAAACAACATCAAAAAAAAGAATCTATATCAAAGAAAAGTCTAACTATTTTTTTGTATCCGTTCTTATTTGTATTTGATACATTGCGGTTAGTTACATTGGTGAATTAGGTGAAGGTACGGAAAGAGAGGGATTCGAACCCTCGGTAAACAAAAGTCTACATAGCAGTTCCAATGCTACGCCTTGAACCACTCGGCCATCTCTCCTACATAATGATTACCTTTAGCTCATAATTCTCTTTAGACTTCAATTCCATTTCTATTCTATAAAAATTAGAAAATTCTTTTATAGTTTTAGATCTCTCAACAACCAAACCAACCTTTTACCCCGTGGATCTATTACAAATTCCTAAAGCAAGCATCCCGGGGATTTTTTTTTTTTATTAGATAGTGTATACTTGCTATGTACGAAAGACAAAAAGGACAGTTATTCTATTTTCATTTTCATCATAGAACAATTATTCGATTCTTTTTCCTATTTTGATCATATCATAATTTAAATTGAATCAAAGCTTTTCAAATTTTCCAAATCTATCCTAATCCGTAGAATAAATTCTTTGATTCTTCAACTTCGACGAAATTAGAATAATTTCTTTGATTTTTTTTTCTGTCAAAGCGACAAAAAAAATTGAGGTAGAAAGTCATATCCTTTTTTTTTTTTGAATAGGTCTACTTTTTTTTATGTTATTTCGTACTGTACATTTCCTTTGTTTGTGAGATCATTTTCTCACGAGAGGTAATGAAAAGAGTTATAGAATGGATTCTTTTTACCTATGCCTAGATCGCGAATAAATGGAAATTTTATTGATAAGACCTTTTCAATCGTAGCCAATATCTTATTACGAATAATTCCGACAACTTCAGGAGAAAAAGAGGCATTTACTTATTACAGAGATGGTGTGATTTGATTATTATTATTTTGACTTTACCGCCCTCAGCCTTAGGAAAAAGACACATGATTCGGAATATAAAAAAAGACTATTGAAATCAAAAAATCGACGCTGGTTGAAGGTGAAGTTTATAAAATAAAGCAATTCCTTCTGTCGTGTATCCCCGATTAATGCAACCTCAGATGCTTGAATTGTTGATTCTAGTATTGAGCGAAAGGTTAGACCTATAGATCATAGATCTGTATCGCGGTTCAATCCTACTACACTAGTATCAATAGGCGGCATAAAGGAAGGAGCACTACGCCTAGGAATCAACAAAACAAAAACTTTGTTATAAAGCACTCCTTTTCTTTATCGGGATCGGTACTAAAAGAAATGGTTGGGACAACAAACATCCATCTCGTTCGTACTTTGGATACCCATATAACCATCGAAGATTGTTGAAGTGACTAATTCCTGGAAATTAAAGGGCGTTGAGAACAAAGAAATTGTTGGAGTTTACATTTTTATCTAGTACCAGCACGCTTGATGTTAAGAAAGGATCTTTTGCAAGAGGGTTAGCTAGAGATTTCTTGTAAAAACATTAGCCCCGCTCAGTTCATAATGACAATATTTCGTCCTTCTTTTAATTCCATGGATTCTGGATTATTTTCATTATGCACATAAAGGAGGAGCCGTATGAGGTGAAAATCTCACGTACGGTTTTGGAACGGAGAATTCTTTTAATTGAATGACGACCGTAACGAATGTCGGCTCAATCCGAAGGCAATTATGCAGAAGCGTTACAGAATTATTATGAAGCTATGCGACTCGAAATTGATCCCTATGATCGAAGCTATATACTCTATAACATAGGCCTTATCCACACAAGTAACGGCGAACATACGAAAGCTTTAGAATATTATTTTCGGGCACTAGAGCGAAACCCGTTCTTACCACAAGCTTTTAATAATATGGCTGTGATCTGTCATTACGTGCGACTATCTCCACTATAGAAAGAAATAAAAGGAAAGGGCAAATACGACAATAAATACTAGAAAAAAAGTAGGATTTCTACATATTGCATCGTCCAAAAAACGATTTTTATCAGCTGTAGCAAAGAAAGAAACTTCGAAATATGAAAAAATATATATGCCTAAATATTTTATTCTATGGATAAAAGAAAAGATCTAATTGATAGTGGAAGCACCGTAAAGATCAATTTACAAGGTTTTGGGCGATACAATAAGAACTGCTTATTTATGTCATGATATGAGATAAAAATGAGGAATCGACTTATGTAATAGAGCCGATCCCCTAAGGTATTGAGCAGCGGTGTAGCATCAGATCCCAAAGAGAGTAAGTCTTTTTTTTATGAGGAAGAAGTCTTTTTCAAGGATTCTATAGAAATTTATATAGAATATGAAAGCGAGATAGTTACCTTTTCAGAAAATTCTAATGAGAGTTTCGAAATGCCTATGCTTTCTTTTTCTGAAGGTAGGAGAAAAGAGAAAACTGATTATTAATTGAATCAAAAGTCAAGTTTGAAACTCATGTAATTAACCTTTTTTGTTTAACGTTAACCCGAGAAAAATCAAATAGATCTATGAGAAATCTCATTCAGTTAGATATATGGTAGGGCTAGGGTAGACACCAAAAGAATTGACTGCCGAGCCGTATGAGTTAGGAAACTCTCAAGTACGGTTCCAAGGGAAGGAATTGACCGCCTATTCCGACCGTGGAGAACAGGCCATTCGACAGGGAGATTCTGAAATTGCGGAGGCTTGGTTCGACCAAGCCGCTGAATATTGGAAACAGGCTATAGCGCTTACTCCTGGGAATTATATTGAAGCGCAGAATTGGTTAAAGATTACGAGGCGGTTCGAATAAGAACTCTCTTTTTTTTTTATTCTAATCAATTAGATTATCACTTTGTTTATTTGAAATTTTATGAAATTTGATTAGAAATTTTTTTCTATAAATAAATAGAAATTCTATAGAAAAATAGAAAAAAAAATAATATATATATAAATATTAGATTAGTAGATTAGAATTGAATTCTAAAAACTAGAAATTAGTTAATATATATTAATATAAATTCAAATTATTTCAAAATAAAAAAAAAATGAACAAAGAATTTCATTTTTTTTTTTGAATATTAATTCTTTGTATTCTTTGCTTTT